GCTAACGTAGCTTAATTAAAGCATAACACTGAAGATGTTAAGATGAGCCCTAGAAAGCTTCGCAAGCACAAAGGCTTGGTCCTGACTTTACTATCAACTTTAGCTAAACTTACACATGCAAGTATCCGCGCCCCTGTGAGAATGCCCCACAGTTTCCCGCCCGGAAACAAGGAGCTGGTATCAGGCACACCCCGTAGCCCATGACACCTTGCTTAGCCACACCCTCAAGGGAACTCAGCAGTGATAGACATTAAGCCATAAGTGAAAACTTGACTTAGTTAAAGCTAAGAGGGCCGGTAAAACTCGTGCCAGCCACCGCGGTTATACGAGAGGCCCGAGTTGATAGCCCCCGGCGTAAAGAGTGGTTAAGATAAACTAAACACTAAAGCCGAATACCCTCAAGGCTGTTATACGCACCCGAAGGCAAGAAGAACAATCACGAAAGTGGCTTTATAACCCCTGAATCCACGAAAGCTACGGTACAAACTGGGATTAGATACCCCACTATGCCTAGCCTTAAACATTGATAGTAAATTACCCCTGCTATCCGCCCGGGAACTACGAGCATTAGCTTGAAACCCAAAGGACTTGGCGGTGCTTTAGATCCCCCTAGAGGAGCCTGTTCTAGAACCGATAACCCCCGTTCAACCTCACCTTTCCTTGTTTATCCCGCCTATATACCGCCGTCGTCAGCTTACCCTGTGAAGGCCTCATAGTAAGCAGAACTGGCCTAGCCCAAAACGTCAGGTCGAGGTGTAGCGTATGGAAGGGGAAGAAATGGGCTACATTCCCTAATGCAGGGAATACGAACGATGCACTGAAATGTTCATCCAAAGGAGGATTTAGCAGTAAGCAGAAAATAGAGTGTTCTGCTGAAATTGGCCCTGAAGCGCGCACACACCGCCCGTCACTCTCCCCAAGCTTAAACATTTTAATTCCTAAAAACTCACAATCGCAAAGGGGAGGCAAGTCGTAACATGGTAAGTGTACCGGAAGGTGTGCTTGGAAAAATCAGAGTGTAGCTAAGACAGAAAAGTATCTCCCTTACACTGAGAAGTCATCCGTGCAAATCGGATCACCCTGAAACCCAACAGCTAGCCCCCCTTATCAAAACCAAATAAACATTATTTATAACCCCAAACACACAAATTTTATTTAAACAAACCATTTTTCCCCCTTAGTATGGGTGACAGAAAAGGAACTAGGCGCAATAGAGAAAGTACCGCAAGGGAACGCTGAAAGAGAAATGAAACAACCCAGCAAAGTCTAAAAAAGCAGAGATTTAAGCTCGTACCTTTTGCATCATGATTTAGCTAGTAAGGCCCAAGCAAAGAGAACTTTAGTTTGACCCCCCGAAACCAAGTGAGCTACTCCAAGACAGCCTATCAATAGGGCACACCCGTCTCTGTGGCAAAAGAGTGGGAAGAGCTTTGAGTAGAGGTGACAGACCTACCGAACTTGGTTATAGCTGGTTGCCTGAGAATTGGATAGAAGTTCAGCCTCCTGGATTCTCCCCTCATTTTAGACCTACCCCTACTGACACCCAGAGAAGCCATGAGAGTTAGTCAAAGGGGGTACAGCCCCTTTGAAACAAGACACAACTTTCCCAGCAGGGTAAAGATCACAATAAATAAAGATACAATGTTCCGGTGGGCCTAAAAGCAGCCATCCCCATAGAAAGCGTTAAAGCTCAGACATTATTTTCCCTCCCGATCCCGATAATTTAATCTTAACCCCCTGATTTTATCAGGCCGTCCCATGCAACCATGGGAGCGAATATGCTAATATGAGTAATAAGAGAGACCTCTCCCCTCTCTCCCTGCACACGTGTAAATCGGAACGGACTCCCCACCGAACATTAACGGCCCCAGACAAAGAGGGTACTGAATTATAAACTAAACAACCAGAAAAACATACAACGCCTGACCGTTAACCCCACACTGGTGTGCCTCTTAGGAAAGACTAAAAGAAAAAGAAGGAACTCGGCAAACACATAAAGCCTCGCCTGTTTACCAAAAACATCGCCTCTTGCAAACTAAAAATAAGAGGTCCCGCCTGCCCTGTGACTATAAGTTTAACGGCCGCGGTATTTTGACCGTGCGAAGGTAGCGCAATCACTTGTCTTTTAAATGAAGACCTGTATGAATGGCACAACGAGGGCTTAACTGTCTCCTTTTTCAAGTCAATGAAATTGATCTCCCCGTGCAGAAGCGGGGATAAAACCATAAGACGAGAAGACCCTATGGAGCTTTAGACACCAAGATAGATCATGTTAAACATCCCCAGATAAAGGACTAAACCAGATGAATCCTACCCTAATGTCTTTGGTTGGGGCGACCGCGGGGAAACAAAAAACCCCCACGTGGAATGGGAGTACTCCTCCTACAGCTAAGAGCCCCCGCTCTAGTAAACAGAATTTCTGACCAACAAGATCCGGCAACGCCGATCAACGGACCGAGTTACCCTAGGGATAACAGCGCAATCCCCTTTTAGAGCCCATATCGACAAGGGGGTTTACGACCTCGATGTTGGATCAGGACATCCTAATGGTGCAGCCGCTATTAAGGGTTCGTTTGTTCAACGATTAAAGTCCTACGTGATCTGAGTTCAGACCGGAGTAATCCAGGTCAGTTTCTATCTATGATATGATCTTTTCTAGTACGAAAGGACCGAAAAGAAGAGGCCCATGCTTAAAGTACGCCTCACCCCCACCTAGTGAAATCAACTAAAATAGGCAAAAGGGCATGCCCTTATGTCTGAGAATACGACATGTTAAGGTGGCAGAGCCCGGTTACTGCAAAAGACCTAAGCCCTTTCCACAGAGGTTCAAATCCTCTCCTTAACTATGATTTCAACCCTCCTTACCCACATCATTAGCCCTCTTACCTTCATCGTACCCGTTCTCTTAGCCGTCGCCTTCCTTACCCTTATTGAACGAAAAGTGCTTGGTTATATACAACTACGAAAAGGGCCTAACATCGTGGGGCCTTACGGCCTCCTCCAACCCATCGCCGACGGAGTGAAACTATTTATTAAAGAACCCGTACGTCCCTCAACCTCCTCCCCCATGCTATTCCTCCTCACCCCTGTACTTGCCCTAACACTTGCACTCTCCTTATGAGCCCCCATGCCTCTCCCTTACCCAGTCACAGACCTTAACCTAGGCATTTTATTTATCCTCGCCCTATCCAGTCTTGCAGTCTATTCAATTTTAGGCTCTGGCTGAGCATCCAACTCGAAATACGCCCTCATTGGCGCCCTACGGGCTGTAGCCCAGACAATTTCGTATGAAGTTAGTCTAGGCTTAATTCTTCTAAGTGTAGTTATTTTTACCGGAGGCTTTACACTGCAAACCTTTAACATTGCCCAAGAAAGCATTTGATTGATTATACCCGCTTGACCCTTAGCTGCAATATGGTACATTTCAACCCTAGCGGAAACTAACCGAGCCCCCTTCGACCTAACTGAAGGTGAATCCGAACTAGTTTCAGGCTTTAACGTAGAGTATGCAGGAGGCCCCTTCGCGTTGTTCTTCCTGGCAGAGTACGCAAATATTTTACTTATAAATACACTCTCCACTATTTTATTCTTGGGGGCCTCCCACATTCCAACAATTCCAGAACTTACCGCAATTAATTTAATAACTAAAGCAGCCCTCCTTTCGATTGTTTTCCTCTGAGTCCGAGCATCCTACCCCCGATTCCGGTACGACCAACTAATACACCTTATCTGAAAAAGCTTTCTCCCACTGACATTAGCACTGGTTATCTGACACCTTGCGCTACCTATCGCATTCGCAGGCCTCCCCCCTCAGCTTTAACCCAGGAGTTGTGCCTGAATTTAAGGGCCACTTTGATAGAGTGAACTATGGGGGTTAAAATCCCCCCGACTCCTTAGAAAGAAGGGATTTGAACCCTACCTGGAGAGATCAAAACTCTCAGTGCTTCCACTACACCACTTCCTAGTAAAGTCAGCTAATAAAGCTTTTGGGCCCATACCCCAAACATGTTGGTTAAAATCCTTCCTTTACTAATGAACCCCTACATTTTAGCCACCCTACTATTTGGATTAGGCCTGGGAACTACAATTACTTTTGCAAGTTCACACTGATTATTAGCCTGAATAGGCCTTGAAATAAATACTCTCGCCATTATCCCACTTATGGCTCAACACCATCACCCACGAGCAGTTGAAGCAACCACCAAATATTTCCTTACTCAAGCAACTGCAGCCGCCATATTACTTTTTGCCAGCACCACTAATGCTTGACTCACAGGACAGTGAGATATTCAACTTATATCCCACCCCCTACCTATTACCATAATCACTTTGGCCCTCGCATTAAAAATTGGATTAGCCCCAGTTCATGCCTGACTCCCCGAAGTCCTTCAAGGTTTAGATCTCACAACCGGGCTCGTCCTCTCCACTTGACAAAAACTTGCCCCCTTCGCACTTCTCCTTCAAATTCAACCCACCAATTCTGCTATTTTAATTATTCTAGGCCTCCTTTCAACTATTATTGGAGGTTGAGGTGGCCTAAACCAAACTCAACTCCGAAAAATCCTGGCCTACTCTTCAATCGCCCACCTCGGCTGAATAATTCTTATTTTACAATTCTCCCCCTCTCTCACAATACTAGCCCTACTTACATATTTCATCATGACATTCTCAACATTCCTTGTTTTTAAATTAAACAACGCAACCAACGTCAACTCCCTCGCCACTTCTTGAGCCAAAGCACCAACACTAACAGCCCTCACCCCCCTCATTCTTCTTTCCCTGGGAGGCCTACCCCCACTAACAGGATTCATGCCAAAATGATTAATTCTTCAAGAACTGACTAAACAAGACCTCGCCCCCACAGCCACACTAGCCGCATTAACGGCCCTTCTCAGCCTCTACTTTTATCTCCGGCTTTCGTATGCAATAACTCTCACCCTATTCCCTAATAATCTACCTGGAACCACCCCTTGACGCTTCACCTCCCCACAACTGACTCTACCCCTAGCAATTTCTACCACAGCTACCCTTTCCCTTCTTCCCCTTACCCCCGCTGCGATCATCCTACTCGCCCCATAGAGACTTAGGATAACACAAGACCAAGGGCCTTCAAAGCCCTAAGCGGGAGTGAAAATCTCCCAGTCCCTGATAAGACTTGCGGGATATTACCCCACATCTCCTGCATGCAAAACAGACACTTTAACTAAGCTAAAGCCTTACTAGATAGGTAGGCCTCGATCCTACAAGTTCTTAGTTAACAGCTAAGCGCCCAAACCAGCGAGCATCCATCTACCTTTCCCCCGCCTGTTAGGCGGCTAGAGGCGGGGGAAAGCCCCGGCAGACGCTAGCCTGCTTCTTTAGATTTGCAATCTAATATGTCAACACCTCAGAGCTTGGTAAGAAGAGGACTCAAACCTCTGTTTGTGGGACTACAATCCACCGCTTAAACCTCAGCCATCCTACCTGTGGCAATCACACGTTGATTCTTCTCGACTAATCACAAAGACATCGGCACCCTATATTTAGTATTTGGTGCATGAGCCGGTATAGTAGGCACAGCCTTAAGCTTACTTATTCGAGCAGAGCTCAGCCAACCCGGCGCTCTTCTTGGGGACGACCAAATTTACAACGTAATCGTAACAGCACATGCTTTCGTAATGATTTTCTTTATAGTAATACCAATTATGATTGGAGGGTTTGGAAACTGACTTGTCCCATTAATAATTGGCGCCCCCGACATAGCATTCCCCCGAATAAATAATATGAGCTTCTGACTGCTACCCCCGTCCTTTCTTCTCCTCCTCGCCTCTTCAGGAGTAGAGGCCGGGGCCGGAACAGGATGAACTGTTTATCCCCCCTTAGCTGGGAATTTAGCCCACGCTGGAGCATCTGTTGATTTAACTATTTTTTCCCTGCATCTAGCCGGTGTTTCTTCAATTCTGGGGGCAATTAACTTCATTACCACCATTATTAACATAAAACCCCCTGCAATTTCTCAGTACCAAACCCCTCTTTTTGTTTGGGCCGTTTTAATTACTGCCGTCCTCCTTCTACTCTCCCTTCCAGTCCTTGCTGCTGGTATTACCATGCTCCTCACAGACCGAAACCTCAATACCACCTTCTTTGATCCTGCAGGAGGAGGAGATCCAATTTTATACCAACACTTGTTCTGATTTTTCGGCCACCCAGAAGTCTACATCCTTATTTTACCCGGGTTTGGTATGATTTCCCACATTGTTGCCTATTACTCCGGCAAAAAAGAACCATTTGGTTACATAGGAATAGTCTGAGCTATAATGGCCATTGGCCTTCTAGGTTTCATTGTTTGAGCCCACCATATGTTTACTGTAGGAATAGACGTAGACACACGTGCTTACTTTACATCCGCCACAATAATTATTGCGATTCCCACCGGCGTTAAAGTCTTCAGCTGACTTGCAACCCTTCACGGAGGGTCTATCAAATGAGAAACCCCACTATTATGGGCCCTTGGCTTTATTTTCCTCTTCACAGTAGGTGGACTCACAGGCATCGTCCTAGCTAATTCCTCCCTAGACATTGTCTTGCACGACACATATTACGTAGTTGCCCACTTCCACTATGTACTCTCCATAGGAGCCGTATTCGCCATCGTTGCTGCTTTCGTACACTGATTCCCCTTATTTACAGGCTACACTCTTCACAGCACTTGAACAAAAATTCACTTTGGCATTATATTCATTGGAGTCAATCTTACCTTCTTCCCCCAACATTTTCTAGGCCTGGCAGGAATACCTCGACGATACTCCGACTACCCAGATGCATACACCCTATGAAATACAATTTCCTCTATCGGTTCCCTCATCTCCCTTGTAGCCGTAATTATGTTCCTTTTTATTATTTGAGAAGCCTTTGCCGCTAAACGTGAAGTCCTAGCTGTAGAATTGACTACAACCAACGTAGAGTGATTACACGGCTGCCCCCCTCCCTACCATACCTTTGAAGAGCCTGCCTTCGTCCAAGTTCAAACGCATTAACGAGAAAGGGAGGAGTTGAACCCCCATGGATTGGTTTCAAGCCAACCACATAACCGCTCTGTCACTTTCTTCATAAGATACTAGTAAAAAGGACTATTACACTGCCTTGTCAAGACAGAATCGTAGGTTAAAACCCTGCGTATCTTATACATTAATGGCACATCCCTCACAGCTAGGCTTTCAAGATGCAGCTTCACCTGTAATAGAAGAATTACTTCATTTCCACGACCACGCCTTAATAATTGTATTCCTTATTAGCACACTAGTACTTTACATTATTGTAGCAATGGTCTCAACTAAATTGACTAACAAATATATTCTTGACTCCCAAGAAATTGAAATTATCTGAACTGTTCTTCCAGCCATCATCCTTATCCTCATCGCCTTACCCTCCCTCCGCATTCTCTACCTCATGGATGAAATTAACGACCCTCATCTTACTATTAAAGCCATAGGACACCAGTGATACTGAAGCTACGAGTACACAGACTACGAAGAACTCGGCTTCGACTCTTATATAATCCCAACACAAGACCTATCCCCTGGGCAATTCCGCCTTTTAGAAGCAGACCACCGAATAGTAATTCCAGTAGAATCACCAATCCGTGTATTAGTCTCTGCCGAAGATGTACTCCACTCCTGAGCCGTCCCAGCTCTCGGCGTGAAAATAGACGCAGTTCCCGGCCGTTTAAACCAAACAGCCTTCATTACATCCCGTCCAGGAGTTTTCTATGGACAATGCTCTGAAATTTGCGGAGCCAACCACAGCTTTATACCCATTGTAGTTGAAGCAGTCCCACTAGAACACTTCGAAAATTGATCCTCTCTAATACTTGAAGACGCCTCGCTAAGAAGCTAAGCAGGGTACAGCGTTAGCCTTTTAAGCTAATAATTGGTGACTCCCAACCACCCCTAGCGACATGCCCCAACTCAACCCCGCACCTTGATTTACCATTCTAGTCTTCTCCTGACTAATTTTCCTAACTGTAATTCCACCAAAAGTGTTAGCCCACACTTTCCCCAATGAACCTACACTTCAAAGCACCGAAACCCCCAAAACAGAATCCTGAAACTGACCATGACACTAAGCTTTTTTGACCAATTTATGAGCCCCACATATCTAGGCATCCCCCTGATTGCCCTTGCCCTTAGCCTCCCTTGAATCCTTTTCCCCACTCCCACCTCTCGATGGTTAAATAACCGACTATTAGCCCTCCAAAGCTGATTTATGAATCGATTTACACAACAACTTCTCCTGCCTATAAGCCCTGGAGGGCACAAATGAGCTGTGCTATTCACTTCCTTAATATTATTCCTCATTACTCTTAACATGCTTGGCCTTCTCCCCTATACTTTTACACCCACCACCCAACTATCCCTCAACATGGGCTTTGCAGTACCCCTTTGACTCGCAACTGTCATTATTGGGATGCGTAATCAACCAACCATTGCCCTAGGCCATCTACTCCCCGAAGGTACTCCCACTCCCCTGATCCCAGTACTTATTATTATCGAAACAATTAGCCTATTTATTCGACCTCTCGCACTAGGAGTTCGGTTAACAGCTAATCTAACTGCCGGACACCTTTTAATTCAATTAATTGCCACCGCAGCATTTGTTCTCCTCCCACTAATGCCAACAGTAGCAATTCTCACAGCAACCCTTCTATTCCTGCTAACACTCCTAGAAGTTGCCGTAGCAATAATTCAAGCTTATGTCTTCGTACTCCTTCTAAGCCTTTACCTACAAGAAAACGTCTAATGGCCCATCAAGCACACGCATACCACATAGTAGACCCTAGCCCTTGACCTCTCACAGGCGCAATCGCTGCCCTCTTAATAACATCAGGTCTTGCAATCTGATTCCACTTCCACTCTACCACTCTTATAACCCTCGGGTTAGCACTCCTTCTCCTCACAATGTATCAATGATGACGAGACATTGTGCGAGAAGGCACATTTCAAGGACACCATACTCCACCTGTCCAAAAAGGACTCCGGTATGGCATGATCCTATTTATTACCTCAGAAGTCTTCTTTTTCCTCGGATTCTTTTGAGCCTTCTACCACTCGAGTCTTGCCCCCACCCCTGAACTAGGAGGTTGCTGACCCCCGACGGGCATTACCCCTCTAGACCCATTTGAAGTTCCACTACTCAATACCGCCGTCCTACTTGCCTCAGGAGTGACAGTTACCTGAGCACACCACAGCATTATAGAGGGCAAACGAAAACAAGCAATTCAATCTTTAACACTAACAATCCTTCTTGGCTTCTACTTTACCTTCCTTCAAGCCATAGAATATTATGAAGCCCCCTTCACAATCGCAGACGGAGTGTATGGTTCCACTTTCTTCGTAGCAACCGGCTTCCACGGACTACATGTAATTATTGGCTCAACATTCCTAGCCGTCTGCCTACTCCGCCAAATCCAATATCATTTTACGTCAGAACATCACTTCGGTTTCGAAGCAGCTGCCTGATACTGACACTTTGTAGACGTTGTCTGATTATTCCTATACATCTCCATCTACTGATGAGGATCTTAATCTTTCTAGTATCAACTAGTATAAGTGACTTCCAATCACCAGGTCTTGGTTAAAACCCAAGGAAAGATAATGAACCTAGTCACAACAGTAATTACTATTGCCGCCACACTCGCCGCTATTCTAGCTTTAGTCTCCTTCTGACTGCCTCAAATAACTCCCGACCACGAAAAACTTTCCCCCTATGAATGCGGATTCGACCCCCTAGGCAGCGCCCGACTACCTTTCTCCCTCCGATTTTTTCTCGTCGCCATCCTGTTTCTCCTTTTTGACCTAGAAATTGCTCTCCTACTACCTCTTCCCTGAGGTGACCAACTAGAAAGCCCCCTAACAACTTTCCTCTGAGCCTCCACCGTCCTTACCCTCCTCACTTTAGGCCTGGCCTACGAATGAGCTCAGGGCGGCCTTGAATGAGCCGAATAGGTTATTAGTCTAAGAAAAACATTTGATTTCGGCTCAAAAGCTTATGGTTAAAGTCCATAATTACCTAATGACCCCCGTTCACTTTACCTTCTCATCAGCTTTCCTGCTAGGACTTACAGGCCTAGCATTCCACCGAACCCACCTTCTCTCTGCACTATTGTGTTTAGAAGGTATAATACTCTCTCTATTTATTGCCCTCTCTCTATGAACCCTTCAGTTAGACTCTACTAATTTCTCGGCCTGCCCCATGCTCCTATTAGCATTTTCAGCCTGTGAAGCTAGCGCCGGCCTAGCCCTATTAGTAGCCACCGCTCGCACTCATGGCTCTGACCGCCTCCAAAACCTAAACCTTTTACAATGCTAATAATCCTCATCCCTACCCTTATGCTCGTCCCAACAGCTTGAATCACCCCCTCCAAATGACTATGACCCACCACCCTCCTTCACAGCCTCACAATTGCTTTAGCCAGCCTCACTTGACTAAAAAACCTGTCAGAAACAGGATGATCCTCCCTTAATCTTTACATAGCAACAGACCCCCTCTCGACACCCCTTCTCGTACTCACTTGCTGACTACTACCCCTTATAATTCTTGCCAGCCAAAACCACACAACCCACGAACCCATCAACCGCCAACGAATATTTATTACCCTTCTGGTATCCCTGCAAACTTGTCTAATTATAGCCTTCAGTGCCACTGAAATTATCCTATTTTATATCATATTTGAAGCAACTCTTATCCCCACACTAATTCTTATCACCCGATGGGGTAATCAAACAGAGCGCCTTAACGCAGGGACTTACTTTTTATTCTATACCCTGGCAGGCTCCCTCCCTCTTCTTGTTTCCCTTCTCCTCCTCCAAAATCATACGGGTACCCTCTCCTTACTTACCCTCCCCTATTCCACACCCCTCTTGCTCACAACCTACGCAGACAAAATATGATGAGCAGGCTGCCTATTAGCCTTTCTGGTAAAAATACCCCTGTATGGAGTACACCTCTGACTACCCAAAGCACATGTGGAGGCCCCAGTCGCAGGTTCGATGATTCTTGCTGCCGTACTCCTTAAACTAGGGGGGTACGGCATAATGCGCATAATGGTTGTTCTAGAACCTTTAACCAAAGAACTAAGCTACCCTTTTATCATTTTTGCACTCTGGGGGGTAGTTATAACCGGCTCAATCTGCTTACGCCAGACAGACCTGAAGTCCCTCATCGCTTATTCATCCGTTAGTCACATAGGCCTCGTAGTAGGGGGTATCCTCATCCAAACCCCTTGAGGCTTTACAGGAGCCCTCATTCTTATAATCGCCCACGGCCTGACATCCTCCGCCCTATTCTGCCTGGCAAACACCAACTACGAACGAACTCACAGCCGAACCATAGTTCTAGCCCGAGGACTACAAATGGCACTCCCATTAATAACTACCTGATGATTTATTGCAAGTCTCGCCAACTTAGCCCTCCCCCCTCTCCCTAACCTAATAGGAGAATTAATAATTATTACATCTCTATTCAACTGGTCTTGATGGACCCTAGTACTAACAGGACTCGGAACGCTTATTACTGCTAGCTACTCCCTCTACATATTCCTTATAACCCAACGAGGGCCCCTCCCAAACCACATTATTGCCTTAGACCCCTCCCACTCCCGAGAACACCTTCTAATGGCTCTTCACCTTCTCCCCCTCATTATACTAATCCTCAAGCCTGAACTAGTCTGAGGCTGAACCACTTGTAGGTGTAGTTTAATTAAAAACATTAGATTGTGATTCTAAAAACAGAGGTTAAATCCCCCTCATCCACCGAGAGAGGCTCGCCAGCAACGAAGACTGCTAATCTCCGCCACCTTGGTTGAACCCCAGGGCTCACTCGAACCGCTTCTAAAGGATAACAGCCCATCCGTTGGTCTTAGGAACCAAAAACTCTTGGTGCAAATCCAAGTAGCAGCTATGCACCCCACTTCCCTCATAATAACATCAAGCCTCCTCATTATTTTCCTACTCTTGTTATACCCTACTCTTTCTACCCTCACACCCCAACCCCCCGAAACCAACTGAGCCCTCTCTCACGTCAAAACAGCAGTTAAACTAGCTTTCTTCACCAGCCTCCTTCCCCTATGCCTTTTCCTCAACGAAGGGGCAGAAGTAATTATTACTAACTGAAACTGAATAAATACATCAACATTTGATGTTAACATCAGCCTCAAATTTGATTTCTACTCAGTTATTTTCACTCCCATCGCCCTATACGTCACCTGGTCTATCCTAGAATTCGCATCCTGATACATACACTCCGACCCTTACATGAACCGATTCTTTAAATACCTCCTAATTTTCCTTATCGCTATAATTATCCTGGTAACAGCAAATAACATATTTCAGCTTTTCATCGGCTGGGAGGGAGTTGGTATTATGTCTTTCCTCCTCATCGGCTGATGATACGGACGTGCTGACGCAAACACTGCCGCTCTCCAAGCAGTTCTTTACAACCGAGTTGGAGATATTGGCTTAATTTTTACCATAGCATGAATAGCTACTAACTTTAACTCCTGAGAAATACAACAAATATTTGCAAATGCCAAAGATTTTGACCTTACTTTCCCTCTACTAGGCCTGATTATTGCCGCTACTGGCAAATCAGCCCAATTTGGACTTCACCCCTGGCTCCCCTCTGCCATAGAGGGGCCAACGCCGGTATCTGCCCTACTACATTCTAGCACTATGGTCGTTGCAGGAATCTTCCTTCTTGTCCGAATAAGTCCATTAATAGAACACAACCAAACTGCTTTAACCACTTGCCTATGCTTAGGGGCCTTAACCACGTTATTTACCGCCACCTGCGCTCTAACCCAAAATGACATCAAAAAAATCGTAGCTTTCTCTACATCCAGCCAGCTAGGACTAATGATAGTAACTATTGGCCTTAACCAACCCCAACTTGCTTTTCTCCACATCTGTACCCATGCCTTCTTCAAAGCAATGCTATTTTTATGCTCTGGCTCCATCATTCATAGCCTAAACGACGAACAAGATATCCGTAAAATAGGGGGGCTTCATCACCTCACCCCCTTTACATCCTCCTGCCTCACCATCGGCAGCCTCGCTCTTACGGGCACCCCTTTTTTAGCAGGGTTCTTTTCCAAAGATGCAATTATTGAAGCACTAAACACATCCCACCTTAACGCCTGGGCCCTAGTCCTAACACTCCTTGCCACCTCTTTCACAGCTATTTACAGCCTCCGAGTTGTTTATTTTGTAGCCATAGGTCACCCTCGATTCAATACACTATCCCCCATCAATGAAAACAATCCATCAGTTATTAACCCTATCAAACGACTAGCTTGAGGAAGCATCATCGCCGGTCTCCTAATTACATCTAACATTTTTCCCCTAAAAACCCCCATCATATCCATACCCCCTTTGCTAAAACTCGCTGCCCTAATTGTTACGATCCTCGGCCTACTTACTGCCCTAGAACTAGCATCCCTGACAAGTAAACAATTCAAACCCTTCCCCCAATTAACAGCCCATAATTTCTCCAACATACTAGGATTCTTTCCAATGATTATTCATCGCCTCACCCCAAAGCTTAACCTAATATTAGGTCAAACTATTGCTAGCCAAATAATTGACCAAACCTGACTAGAAAAAGTAGGCCCAAAAGCCATAATCTCCTTAAACACCCCTATAATCACCACAACAAGTAACACCCAACAAGGCATAATCAAAGCCTACTTAACCCTATTTGTTCTCACCCTTACCCTCGCGACCCTAATATTTCTTTACTAGACAGCCCGAAGCGCCCCCCGACTTAAACCTCAAGTAAGCTCCAGTACCACAAACAAAGTGAGAAGCAACACCCAAGCACTAATAACTAATATGCCTCCTCCAAACGAATACATAAAAGCAACTCCTCCCGCATCCCCTCGAAAAACAGAAAATTCTCCAAGCTCATCCGCCGTAACCCAAGAAGACTCGTACCACCCACTTCATAATAAAGCTGAAACTAAACCTACTCCCACCGCATACACCAGTATATAGCCTACAACAGACCGACTCCCCCAAGTTTCCGGATAAGGTTCAGCAGCCAATGCCGCCGAATACGCAAACACTACTAGCATGCCCCCCAAATAAATTAAAAACAGAACTAAAGACAAAAAAGGGCCCCCATGTCCCACCAGCACCCCACACCCCATACCTGCCACCATAACTAACCCTAAAGCAGCAAAATAAGGAGAGGGGTTTGAAGCAACCGCTACCAACCCTAACACTAACCCAAATAAAAATAAAGACATAATATAGGTCATAATTCCTGCCAGGACTCTAACCAGGACTAATGGCTTGAAAAACCACCGTTGTTATTCAACTACAAGAACCTTAATGGCAAGTCTCCGAAAAACTCACCCCCTCCTAAAAATCGCAAACGATGCATTAGTAGATCTCCCCGCCCCCTCCAACATCTCAATTTGATGAAACTTTGGTTCTCTACTCGGCCTTTGTCTGATTACTCAGATTCTTACAGGCCTATTTCTCGCCATACATTACACCTCAGACATCGCCACCGCCTTCTCATCGGTAGCCCACATTTGCCGAGACGTAAACTACGGCTGACTCATCCGCAATATCCATGCCAATGGCGCATCCTTCTTCTTCATTTGTATTTATCTTCATATTGGTCGAGGCCTTTATTATGGTTCATATCTCTATAAAGAAACATGAAATGTCGGCGTAGTCCTGCTTCTTTTAGTTATAATAACTGCCTTCGTAGGCTATGTACTCCCCTGAGGCCAAATATCCTTTTGAGGGGCCACCGTCATCACTAACCTCCTCTCCGCTGTCCCCTATGTCGGAGACACCCTTGTACAATGAATCTGAGGGGGCTTTTCAGTAGACAATGCCACCCTTACTCGATTCTTTGCCTTCCACTTCCTCTTCCCTTTTGTTATTGCAGCTGCAACCGTGATTCACCTGCTCTTCCTACATGAAACAGGATCAAACAACCCTCTCGGCTTAAATTCAGATGCAGACAAAATCTCATTCCACCCTTACTTCTCCTACAAAGATCTCTTAGGCTTCGCCGCACTCCTCATTGCACTAGCTTCACTAGCACTATTCTCCCCCAACCTTCTCGGAGACCCCGACAACTTCACCCCCGCCAACCCCCTAGTAACCCCTCCCCATATTAAACCAGAATGGTACTTCCTGTTTGCTTACGCCATCCTCCGCTCCATCCCCAACAAACTAGGAGGCGTCCTGGCACTACTCTCCTCGATCCTTGTACTAATAGTTGTTCCAATTCTTCACACGTCAAAACAACGAAGCCTCACATTCCGCCCCCTCACCCAACTCCTGTTCTGAACCCTCGTCGCAGACGTCGCTATTCTCACCTGAATTGGAGGAATACCAATCGAACACCCTTTCGTCATCATCGGACAAGTCGCATCATTCCTATACTTTTCCCTATTCCTAGTTCTTACACCCTTAGCAGGATGGCTAGAAAACAAAGCCCTAGAATGATCTTGCACTAGTAGCTCAGACTCAGAGCGCCGGTCTTGTAAACCGGATGCCGGAGGTTAAAATCCTCCCTACTGCTCAAAGAAAAGAGATTCTAACTCTCACCCCTAACTCCCAAAGCTAGGATTCTAAATTAAACTATTCTTTGCTTTACAGCACGCTTGTGCATATATGTATTAACACCATACATTTATATTAAACATATCAATAGCATTCAAGTACATTAATGTTTGATCACCATAATAATGGTGATCAACATACATATATCACCAATTAAACTAAGACTCAAATAAACCATTAAAAATATTATAGTACATACTATGAAATAAAGATTATTAGCGATTTAAGACCTAACACAATACTCATAAGTCAAGATATACCCTGACACACCATCCCGTCAACTCTCACTTATTTAATGTAGTAAGAACCGACCATCAGTTGATTTCTTAATGCATACGGTTATTGAAGGTGAGGGACAATAATTGTGGGGGTCGCACACAGTGAATTATTCCTGGCATTTGGTTCCTACTTAAGGTCTATTATTGATATTATTCCCCACACTTTCATCGGCGCTTGCATAAGTTAATGGTGGAGTACATACGACTCGTTACCCAGCAAGCCGGGCGTTCACTCCAGCGAGCAAGGGGTTCTCTTTTTTTTTTTTCCTTTCACCTGGCATTTCAGAGTGCACACGGTAATAACTAATAAGGGTGTACATTTTCTTGCGCGCAGAGGAAATAGTATTCATGGTGGAAAGATTTTCTTAAAATTAAACACATATAGAGATATCAAGAGCATAAAGTATGAATATTTCTCCTAACATTCCTATGATACCCCCTGGGGTTTTTGCGCGTAAAACCCCCCTACCCCCCTATACTCCTGAGATCATTAACATTCCTGAAAACCCCCTTAAACAGGAAAATCCCTAGTAGTATTTTTAGGCCCAAATTGTATTTATTTACATTATTAAAATAATGCGTAT